CTAAAGCAAACATATAATAACGGATTCTAAATTGTAACCAAGCGTCGCCCATTGGTTCTATACCCGATTCATAACTAGAAAGTTTCTCTGGCCCTTTGCTAATCGGGGCTAAAACTCCTGAAATGAAAAAGGTCAAAATAGGAATAAGACTCGATATTATTAGAAATACCCAAAAAATATCATATTCGTAAAGCAGAAACATAGATAGACTCCTCTGGACGTAGAAAATATACCGGATTGCTCGATTCAAATTCAAATTGTCAAGCCATCCATAACTTTTTAGTCTTAGTCAAAATAAAGATAAATTCGTTTTGATGGAATTGACTAGTTTCCGTTGTTTACTGTGGGAGATATTGCATTTCAAGGTGCAATCCTATTTCCATTATACCGCTTTTTCTTTTTTAGTTAGTATAACTCGATCTATATCTTACTTTTATACAAGTTCTTTTTTTGGCCTAAGGTTCTCTCTAAACTAAAGTCTAAACTAAAGAAAGGGAATTCGAAATCAAAATAGAATGGAATTATCATTTTTTGTTTCCATTTTTAACTTACTCCTTGTGTTCTAATTGAATAAAAGAAAGTAAAATAAATATAAAAATTCAATTGAAATTTAGATGAATTTATTAAACCTAAATAATTAAATAAAAAAAAGAGAATAGAAATGAATATTATAAAATTTCATTGAATTTTCATTAATCATTTTTATCTTCTAATATTTAATTATCTTATTTAATTATCTACTAATTATCTAATAAATGATTAATTGTAAATATTAATTAGAATTAATTTTAATTTTAGGGCTATACGGACTCGAACCGTAGACTTTCTCGGTAAAACAGATCAAACTTTTTATTATCAAAATGATCTGAACTGTTTCAAAGACCCAACATGCATTTTTTTGCATTGGGCTCTTTCATTAACTGATGAAAATATCAGCTAGTCTGCCATATTTTTTCTTTTGATATAAAAATCAGATAAGAAGATGGCTCCACGTGCTCGGATTACTTATTTTGCATTCTGATCCAAGAAAGAGCACTACCAAAGTCTTTCAAAGGTACGGTTATCTTGACGTAGGTTTGCCTATGGCCTATATTATATCAACCTAAGTTAAATGAAGTCTCTATCGTTCTTCTTACAAAATGAAATATGAAACTTAATACACCTTAAAGTTCATAGGACGAAAAGAGATTATTTGAGTTCCTTAGACTCATTAGGCCTGGCATTGACTAGACTAAATATTCACCTTATCAATATCTCAAATCCAGGATAGGGTCTATTTTGGACCTATACAGGCACTCCAATTGAACCGAACCCTTTGTCAGGCTATTGTTCCCTTAAAGTTATGGGGTAAGACATCAACTTCTCAATTAAGATCCCCATTCTTTTGATTTCATTTTATGATGGGTTCCCTTTGAAAAACATTGGCGCACGTGTAAACGAGGTGCTCTACCAACTGAGCTATAGCCCTTATTGCATTGCTTGTGATACATATTTTATCATGTAACTAATTTCTTGTCAAGATGAATATTGGATGATCGAACATCATAAATCTTCAGTCTGTTTCGGCGGTATTGCTTCTAAGGAATATTCTATTTATAATCCATCAAGGGAATGGGTTTCATTTTGTTCTCTTTGGGACGAGAACTGACCTACTTAACTCAGTGGTTAGAGTATTGCTTTCATACGGCGAGAGTCATTGGTTCAAATCCAATAGTAGGTAGAACTTATTAGATACTGAGTATCTAATAAGTTTTTTGAACCACCCTCTTTTAGTTTATTGATTTTGCATTTTTGCTATTTCATTTTTGAATTTCTTTTTAGTTGCATCAAAATGAAATTGGGCTTTACTTGATTATATTTGATTCACTTGACAGAATCAAAATAGGGTTTGAAACCTGATTATTCGAACGTACCAACTTAGTTATGAAATCAAACCGCATTGAGAGCCTCCACGCGTGTCCTAGCTCGCCGGAGAGCTAGATTTGCTTCAATTATTTGTCTCTTTCCTTCAGCCTTTTTCAAATTAGCTTCTGCTATTTCAAGAGTTTGCTGAGCTTCTTGTGCATCAATGTCACTACCCTTCTCTGCATCATTTACTAAAATAGTTATGTCATTATTGCCTATTCTAGCAAAACCGCCCATCAGAGCCATTGTTAACCATTGGTCATTAAGGCGTATTCTTAAAATACCTATATCTACAGCTGTGGCAATAGGGGCATGATTGGGTAATACGCCAATTTGACCACTATTAGTAGATAAAATTATTTCCTTCACTTCTGAATCCCAAACAATTTTATTAGGGGTCAGTACACAAAGATTTAGGGTCATTTCTTCAAATTGTTCTCCATTTCTAGGTTCATAGCCTTCGCGGTAGCTTCATCGATATTACCTACTAAATAAAAGGCTTGTTCAGGAAGACTATCTAACTCTCCGGAAAGAATCAATTGAAATCCTCTAATTGTTTCTGCCAGACCAACATATTTCCCTGGAGAACCAGTAA